TAAGTATTTATATATCTAATCTTAATAACATTATAAGAAGAGAAGATGTAGAAACAAAAACAAAAATAAATTAAGATATATATGTTTTATAAAAAAGTATATAAAGAAATTATTATGGAGTATATGTTATGTATTAAAGAGATATTATTTATAGCTAAGTATTTCTAAATAAATATTTAGTATTATTAACTCTAAGAGAAATTAAATAATAAACAAAGTGAATTGAAGCATCTTAGTAACTTTAGGAAAAGAAATCAAAAGAGATTCTATGATTAGCGTGAGTGAAAGTAGAGTAGTCTAAAAAAGTAGAATGGCAAATAAGCTGTTTAAACTATATGGGGAACCTTCCTCTAAGACTAAATATAATACATACACGATAGTGGAAAGTACCGTGAGGGAAAGATATGAAAATAGTAATTTTATAAGCAGTTCGAGGCATAAGCTATAGAACGTACCTTTTGCATAATGGGTCACCAAGTTAACATTAGATGCAAGCATGGCTTCGTCCAAATGCGTAGATAAACCAAGCGTTAAAATAACGGTATAGTATCTAAAGTTAGACCCGAAGCCTAGTGATTTTACCATAATCAGGATTATAAAAGTCCGAACGGGTTATTGTTGCATAAATATCCGAAGAATTATGGTAGGTATAGTGAAAGACAACACTGACTAGGAATAGCTGGTTTTCTGCGAAACCTATGATAGTAGGCAATTTAAATAAATATCTTAGCAGGTACAGAATTTTATCTCAGACAAGACATGAGGTAAGCTCATGTTTTATTTTGTATAAATTGGGGGATCGTGAAGATTTTATCAGTGAGTATGTAGAATCGGAATGGCAAAGATATATTTTGAATTATCAGACATAGAATGATAAGGTTGTATGTCAAAAGGGAAACAGCCCAGAACAAGAGTTAAGGTTCCTAAATTATTAGTTAAGTGAAATTAAGAAGGTTTTTATTTAAGTCGACAAGGAGATAGGCTTAGAAGCAGCCATAATTTTATGACCTCGTAACAGAGCGCTTGTTAAGTTATAAAAGCATCGAAAATTTAACGGATCTAAACAATATACCGAAACCTTGTCCATATTGAATTATAATATAAAATACTTATATAAAAGCTTTAATGAAATTATGATAAGAATTTATTATAAATAAATGGGGTAGCAGAACGTTGGGTTATTTTAAGATTGAACTTAAGTTTAAGTTCAATATAATAGATTAACCTAAGTGATAATGGTGACATGAGTAACTAAAAGAAAATTTATTCCGCCTAAAGCTTATGGTTAAATCAAGTAACGGCCTCTAAGTTTATATTACCTAAAGGTTTAAACGATGAGAAAATCTTTTTTACTAAGGACGACATTTTTGTGGAAAATGTACTGGAAAAGTAGTAAAAGTATAGTGGCGAAAGCCCTACAACCGTACCTAGAAACTGAAACAAGTAAGCTAGTAGAGAATACGAAGGCGTAAATGAGCTAACAATCATAAAGGAACTCGGCAAATTGACTACCGTAACTTCGGGATAAGGAGGGCTCAATATTCTTGATTAATATCAAGTAAAAAGGAAGAAGCATAAAATGATGTTGTACGACTGTTTAATTAAAACACAGCACTTTGCAATAAGATAAAAAAATCTAAGTATAAAGTGTGAAATCTGCCCGGTGCCGGCTGGTTAACAGATATAATTAAATATACTACTATTTAATGTAGACGGAACCCCCGGTTAAAGGCGGCCTTAACGTGAGGGTCCTAAGGTAGCGAAATGCCTTGGCCGTTAAATGCGGTCTCGCATGAATGGTGTAACGATACAACAGCTGTCTCTATGATTGACTCAGTGAAATTGGAATAGCTGTGCAGATACAGCTTACCTCTAGTTAGACGAGAAGACCCTATGCAGCTTTACTGTCACTAATTATAGAGTACGATAAACAATTTTCAGTTTATAAGGTAATATATTATATAATCATGAGAAACCTTTATTTTTTTCATCGTATGAATGAACTAGCTTAGGATACTATATTATTTAATGGGTATAACCCTTACTAGGTTAATTAAATTATCCTTAAATTTTATATGTTATAGTAAGTTAACCTAATTCAGCTTATTAATATATATACGAATTTAATTTTGTATTTACGAATTTTATTAGTATATATAAAGATAAGTAACCTTGGGTGAGGAACTATCGCTAGGAGACAGTTTATGTGGGGCACAGACCCTGTAAAGAGTAAACAGGTGTGTCTAATAATTACAATTAATTTGTTTGCAATTTTTAATAGTTTAACTATTATTAATCATATTTATTAATTATATTTATATTTATTATGAATATAGTTATAATTAGGTAAGATTTTCACTACAGTGAAAGTAGAGATAATAAAAAATATTAAGAATTTTCTAATATTTTTCATAGTTATTTATAACTAATGTATTAATTATCTAAAAAGCTCAACGGCTAAATCTTGCCTTACTGTTTGATTATCTACAAATCTTACAGTTGCGTAAGCAGGGCATAGGATCACAAGATACAAAAAGGAAAGATCTTGGATTATAGGAAAAGCTACGCTAGGGATGTTTGTCCTTTAATATTGAAAAAATAATTAATACATATATTGGGTAAATTTCAAGAATTGCTAATTTAGCAGATTTGAAGCGAAGTTTATTTTAACATAATTATAAAATAAAAACGTTCAACGACTATAAGGTGAGTGTTATGTAAAATGAAAAGCTTGCGCTTGAATCATTTGTAGGCAGCAGGCCACCACAATAATCCTTTTATACTACCCAACATTTTCATTAAAAATATATTGAAAAGAATAAAAAATAAATAAAATTTTGTAATAACATGAAAATATTTAAAAATAATTTAAAAAAAATTACAGACTTACAGCAAGGAAAAGTGATTTATTTAAAGGAAAAATTAGAAGATCTGGGGAATACTAAGTATTTACCGTCATTTTCTAAAGAATGAAAGAATACTATTTATTCTTATAATAAAAACGTATTAAAAAATATACCAGTTAATAGTAAAAATATAAGTAAAATTATAGAAAGTTATTTTAATTTATTTTTCAAAAATTCTAAGTTTATAGGTGCTTCGTATAGATATTTATCTTTAAAAAAAAGACGTATGTTATTAAAAAAAATTTATGTAAGTAATCCTGAGATTAAATATACTAATAGTAAAGCAATTATTACTTTATATACTTTTAATAGAGAAAAAAAAAATTTAATAACCAACTATTTAAGATGAAATGAAAATATAAGTAAAAAATTAATTAAAAGTTATTTTTATTTATATAAAAATTATATTACTAAAATACATAATATTTTAAGAACAAAATATTTATCATCTATTTATGTAAAAGACATAATAAGAAAAAAGAAATATATTTTTTATAAATTAATTTATTTAAGAAAATATTTAGAATTAAAAAATCTTTATTCAAGAAAAATTTGAAGTATTATCTTAAATAAATATTCAATTGTTTATTTAAATATGTTGAGAAAATATTATTTGATGTATTCACTTAATCAATCTAAATTTAATAAATTAATACTTTTACCTAAATTAAGTAATATTTTAAAGAATATAATAGGAAAAAAATTAGAATATAAAATAATTAATTTAAAATCTATTACATATAATACAGATATTTTTACTAATATCTTGACAGGACTAGTAAGAAAAAGAAGAAGAAGTCCTCTAAAAAACATGTATAAAATATTAAATAGAGCTTCTTTACCTTTAGTAAATACAGTAACTGAAAGAACTCCAATAAAAAGAAAGAATTATTATTTAAATAAATACAAAGATTTAAAAATTATTTCTCATTTGGGATCTTTCACAAACTCTAATAGTTTAGTAGAATTACTAAAAAATATTCATAGTAATAAAGATGTTCATAACATTATTTATAATGCTATTAAATATAAAAATTTAGGAGGTATAAGATTAGAAGTAAAAGGTAGATTAACTCCACGTTATAGAGCTGATAGATCTTTATATTTTATGAAGTGAAAAGGTGGATTGAAAAATATAGATTCTTCATACCAACGTTTAAGTTCAGTTTTATTTAGAGGAAATACTAATTCAAATGTTAGCTATTCATTATCTACAGGAAAACGTCGTATTGGTGCTTTTGCTGTAAAAGGTTGAATAGGAGGTAAATAAATTCGTATGAATTTATAACTACAAAATATATTTAAATATGAAAATGAAGACATAGTCTGAACCATTTTGAGAGAAATGGAAATGAAATGATAACATAGAGAACAGGCTAATTTGCGCAAGAGTGTACATAATGAGTGCGCGGTTTGGCACCTCGATGTCGGCTTAACTTATCCTCATGGATGCAGAAACTATGTAGGGTACGACTGTTCGTCGGTTAAAAAGTTACATGAGCTGGGTTAAATACGTCGTGAGACAGTATGGTTTCTATCTTCTAGAGGGAATTAGAATAAAATAAGACTTAACTTTTGTACGAAAGGAACAAGAAGAATTTAATCTGTAAAGATTAGAATATTGTTACTAATCCCTGGTTTACCTGTTGTTTATGTATCTAAATATAGATATTATTATCTACATATTAGATACAACTTTAATATTAATATATATTTATTTATATATCTGTAGTATTTTCTACAGAAGGATGTTACCTTCACTAGGATAAATAATGATATAAGCACGGCAGGAAAGCTAAATTAGTTAAAGAGAAGTGCTGAAAGCATAGAGGCACGAAACTTATCTTAAGATATTTCTTAAATATGCGTAGTATAATACTACGAAAATAGGCTTTATCTGTAAGATTCTTGAGATTTGTAGGAATAAAGTACTAAGATAATAAATTACTACTAATAAATATATCGTTTATTTTGTTTTTTCGTTTGGTTAGCATAAAAGTAATGCAATTGTTTTGTAAACAATGGAAACAAGTGCGATACTTGTACTGAGCTATTGTTTTATGGATTAGTAGTCAAGTGGTAAGACATAGCTCTTTCGATGCTATCATCGCAGGTTCGAACCCTGTCTAGTCTAAGCGGGTTATTGTAATAGTAAACATATTCGGCTCATGATCGAATGATAGTGTGGTGCAAGTCCCCTATCCGCGTTTAGTTTTACTGAAAATTTTTATAATTAGTATTTATTACTAATTAAACGCCTTTCAGTTTTTACATAGTGAAATATATTGTATATAAAAAAAATTCTTTAAAGAATTTTTTTTAGAAGAAGAAATAGAAAATAAATTAAAAAATTTAAAAAAGAAGCGAAGAATTTTTGTAACAAATAATCAAGATAAAAATTTCATAGTATACTTACAGATTATGGCCGATTGGTAAGGTACCCTGTTTGGGACAGGGGTATTTGAGTTCGAATCTTAATAATCTGATAAAATGAAATTTATTATAAAATATTAATTATAATGTTTAATTATATAAGTTTAAGGGATATAGCTTAATCGGTAAAGTATACTGCTCATGACAGTACTTATAAGTGTTCAAGTCACTTTAGCCCTATATTTAAAAAGTCCAAGTGGTGAAATTGGTAAACACAACGAACTTAAGCTTCGTTGACATTTAGTCTTGGAGGTTCGAGTCCTTCCTCGGACAAACAAACATATTATTTAAATAATTATACTATTATAAAGTTATTTAAATTTAAATAAGTTATTTAATGAAGCTGTTAAATAAAGCTATCATCAAATAAAGGGGTTATATTTCAATTGGTAGAAAGCTGTTTTTGCACGACGGTAGTCTAAGTTCGAGTCTTAGTAGCTCCAAAAGCTTCTTTAGCTCAACGGTAGAGCGGAACATTGAAGCTGTTTAGGTTGTAAGTTCAAATCTTATGGGAAGCAAATTTAGGGAATTTAGTATAACGGTGAATGCATATGGCTTTTAATCATAAAGATGTGGGTTCGAATCCCGCAATTCTCAAAATATTTTATAAAAAAAATAATTTGAATATAGAATAACGGTAATTAAGTATAAAATATATTTATGGTTAAATAGTTTTGTTAAATTTAGTAGATGTGCTGGAATTGGGAGTCAGGGTTCTTTTAGGCAGAATTGGTTTTTTACCGTGTAGGTTCGACCCCTATCATCTATATCTTAAATATCTTGTAGATCAATAGGTAGATCATGAATTTTTGATGTTTAGAGTTGAGTGTTCGAATCGCTCCAAGATAAATTAATTAGCCTTATATTTAATTATAGTATTAAGTATTCAAGATAAAATTAACATATTTATATTTAATACACTTACTTATTTAAAATTAATGACTTTTATCACAATTATTACTGAGACTTACTAGTCATATCAGATCTTAGCTATATAGTAGCCAACCTTTAAGATAAAGCATTAATTTTTGAATATTAATAGATTGTTTATTTAAAAGAACTAAATATTATTATAATATAATAAAAACAAGAAAAATATTCTTAAAAATACGCAAATGATTACTCCTGAGCCGAGTCTCCCTATGAATTTAAAATATCAATGAGAATTAAAATCTCAAATGTCAATGGGAACAGAAAGATGATTTAATTCAACTAACGCTAAAGATATAGGAACTTTATATTTAATATTTGGTCTTTTCTCTGGATTATTAGGTACAGCTTTTTCAGTTTTAATAAGATTAGAACTTAGTGGACCAGGTGTACAATTTATAGCTGATAATCAATTATATAATAGTATTATAACAGCTCATGCTATATTAATGATATTCTTTATGGTTATGCCTGCTTTAATAGGTGGGTTTGGTAATTTTTTATTACCATTAATGGTAGGTGGTCCTGATATGGCATTCCCTAGACTAAATAATATTAGTTTTTGATTATTACCACCTAGTTTATTATTATTAGTATTCTCAGCTTGTATAGAAGGAGGAGCAGGAACAGGTTGAACACTTTACCCTCCTTTATCTGGACTACAAAGTCACAGTGGACCTAGTGTAGATCTTGCAATCTTTGCTTTACACTTATCAGGTATAAGTAGTTTATTAGGAGCTGTAAATTTTATAACAACAATTGCTAATATGAGAACACCAGGTATAAGATTACATAAATTAGCTTTATTTGGATGAGCTGTTATAATAACTGCAGTGTTATTATTATTAACATTACCTGTTTTAGCTGGTGCTATAACAATGGTTTTAACAGATAGAAACTTTAATACTTCATTCTTTGAAGTAGCTGGTGGAGGAGATCCTATATTATTCCAACACCTTTTCTGATTCTTTGGTCACCCAGAAGTTTATGTATTAATTTTACCAGGTTTTGGTATAGTTAGTACAGTTATATCTACAAGCTCAAATAAACCAGTGTTTGGTTATATCGGTATGATTTATGCTATGATGTCTATAGGTATATTAGGATTTATAGTTTGATCACATCATATGTTTACTGTAGGATTAGATGTAGATACTAGAGCTTATTTCACAGCAGCGACAATGATTATAGCAGTTCCAACAGGTATTAAAATATTCTCTTGATTAGCTACTTGTTACGGAGGATCTGTACAATTAACACCTCCTATGCTATTTGCTTTAGGGTTTGTATTTTTATTTACTGTAGGTGGATTAAGTGGTGTAGTATTAGCTAATGCTACACTTGATATAGCTTTCCATGATACTTACTATGTTGTTGCTCAAATGGGCCTAAATCATCTAAAATACAATTTAGAAATTGACTATATGCTGGGAAATATACTATTAGTTAATTATTTACTATTTATATTTTATTATCTAAGAAAGGACATAGATGAAGATAGAAAAGATTTTCTATTAAATAGTAAAAATAATAATTCTACTATATCTAAAGATATTAGTATACTATCAGCAGAAAACTTTATAGGATTCTCAGAGACTACACGTCAATTGTTTAAAAAAAAAAAAGAACAGAAAAATACTCTATTTAGCCAACCTAAGACTATAAGGGAGAATACCTTAAAATTTTATTCTTGATTAGCAGGAATAATAGATGGAGTAGGTAAATTCCATTTTCAAAAAAATCAATTTGGACATATTATATTAGATATTATAGAAATAAAAGTAAATAAACGAGATTTAAGAATATTAATGCGTATTCAAAATAATTTGCATTCAGGTAAAATAAAAATTAGAAAAAATCACGCTTATTTAATGATTTCTGATAAAGTTGATATGTATTATTTAATTAATAATTTAAATGGATTAATTAGAATTAAAATAAATAGTTTTAAAAAAGGTTGTTTAGTAAATAATATTGGCGTAAAAAAACCAAATTATATAATTAAATCTAATGATCCTTATTTTTCAGGATTAATAGATGCAATTGGTTCTATTTATTTCAATTTTTCTTCTAATAGAATAGAATGTTCTTTAAATCTTCAATATAATTTATATACATCTAAATTATGTTTAGACTATGTTATACCTCATAGTCTGCCTTATAAAATATATAGGGTTAATTCCATCGACTTATATAAAAATATAGTTTTTAAGTTTAGAACTATAAGTAGTCTATCATTTGTATACGATTATTTTATGAAAAACAGATTATATTCGGATTATAAGTTTTATAGAATAAGTAGAATGAAAGATTTTCTACTATTAAGAAATTATAGATATTCTTATTATAATAGCTTGGAATATGTTATATATTCAAGATTTTTACTCAAATGAATTAAATACCGAAATTTTTCATGAAGTAAAGTATCTTGAATAGGAAAATTAAACAATGATATAGTCCTTAATTTGAAATGTTCGGTTTTTTTTAATATAGACTCTATATTAATTAAAATACTTATGAAAATTTTTGTTTATTTATTTGTTTATACTTTTAATAAGCTTTTTAGTAAGTTTTATGGTCATTTAATATATAATTTGTGTAAATTTGGTAATAAATATTTCCTATTATTTATTATTGATATTTTTAAAAATAAAAATAAGTCATTGAAATTAAAAATTGATTATGCTTTAGATAAATTAATATTATATCTCTTTGAAGATATAAAGAAGATAAATCCTTCTATTTTTTTTTTACTAAGTTTGATTTTATATTCTAGTTTTTTAGATTGTAATTATTTGATTTATTTAATCAATATTTTATTATTAAATTTTTGTACTTTAATTTTCTTAATATTTATAACTAGATATTATATTTTTAATAATTTGGATTATTCCTACCAAGGATATAATAAAAATTTTGGTTATTTTTTTATTAAGTATATGTTATTTGGTTTAATTTTATTAAATATATGTTTATTCTTTATTGTTTTAAATAAACTAATGAATAAGTTAATAGATATAATTATTAATTATATACTTAACCATATACTTAATATAAGTAATATTAACATAAAAGATTATTTAAATTTAAAGAAAAAATTGGGTGGTGGTAATGATAATAATAATAAGCCACCTAAAGGATTTAAAGATTTATTTAATTTTTTTGAGAATAAAAAAAAGAAAACGCATAAAGATATATCTAAAAAAGCTTCAGAAATGAAAGATAAAGTAATAAATGTTCAAAATGAAAAGTTATTAAATACTAATAATTTAAATAATATAACTACAGAAAAAAAAGAATTTTATGGTAATAGAAAGTGAGAGGAAACTATCTCTATACAAGAAAGACCTCAATTATCTATACCCCAACAACTTGAAAAAATTAAATATGAATATAAAGCATATGATAATCAGGAAAAAAAATTTCAAAAGACTATTAATAATATTAATAATAATAAAGAAAATTTTTACCCTAAAGAATCTACAAGTTTATTTAAAGATTATATAGAAGTAATAAAAGGTTTAAAGATTAATCTTAAATCTATGGAAACAAATTTAAAAAAACGTAAAAAATAATTTTCTTGCATTTTCATTATGTTTTAAGTATGGGAGCTGTGTTTGCTATGTTTGCAGGATGATACTTCTGAATACCTAAAATAATAGGATTAAATTATAACTTTAATTTAGCTAAAATTCAATTCTGACTATTATTTATCGGAGTTAATATTACATTCTTTCCTCAACATTTCTTAGGTTTACAAGGTATGCCTCGTAGAATTAGTGATTACCCTGATGCTTTTGCAGGATGAAATTTAATAAGTAGCGTAGGATCTATAGTAAGTGTAATTGCTGCATGATTATTTATGTACATAATTTATTTACAATTAGTAGAAGGTAAAATTGCAAGTAGAAATCCTTGATATATACCTGGATTTTATACAGATATTTTACAAGCTAATTTAAACAGAAGCTATACTAGTTTAGAGTGAGGATTATCAAGCCCACCTAAACCTCACGCATTTGTAAGTTTACCTTTACAAAGTAATACAAAATTTTTTTAATTAGATATTAATAAACGGGAGAATGTTTTATTTACTATGTAAATAAAGGAGTAGTGAATTTAGATACATTATAGATATAATAAAATTCTAATTTAGTGTATATTTATTATTTATAAATAATAAGGTGGATATAGCTTAATCGGTAAAGTAGCTATTTGTGGCATAGTTGTTCTTGGTTCAAGTCCAGGTTTTCACCCTTAAAGTAAATTGGAAGTGATTTATATCTATTTTTAATACTGATATATGTGACATCATAACTATACTATACTTACATTTTATACAAATAAAAATTATTTAATAAAAGTGATTTTATATATTATTTTAGTATAAAAATATTGTTATAGTATTTGTAATATTTTAATTTGTAGCTTACTATAAATTTATAGTAAAAACACATAAAGAATGAAAATATATTTATAGATAAGCCTAGATAGTTTAACGGTCAAAACCTTAATTTCATACATTAGAGATGAGAGTTCGATTCTCTCTTTAGGCTAAAATATGTTATTAACTTCTCTTTTAGCTCTTTTACTTTCTAATGCCGTTAATATAAGACGTGATGTAGCAATTTTATATAATAGGATTGTTATATTGATTTTAGTTTATTGTATATTAAACGATATGTCCTCTTTAACTGTAATCACTAAAGGTATAGGTTTACATGGAGGTTTATTGTTAATTACGAATATTACACAAATATTTCATATATTTGTATTTGTAGTTAGTATATTTATATTATTTATTACAAGTTTTTACCCTAGAAAAGTTTGAGTGCCTGAATACTCATCTATAAAAGATGTAATATTCCACACATTTGTTTATTATAATACAAAAATTATAAATAAAATGGGAGAACATTTAAAAATAATAGAATATCCTTTAATTTTATTGTTTGTAATAACAGGTGCAATATTTTTAATGTCTACTAATGATTTGGTATCTATTTTCTTAGCAATAGAATTACAAAGTTATGGTTTATATATATTAAGTACTATATATAGAAATTCAGAATTATCTACTACAGGAGGGTTAATTTACTTTTTATTAGGAGGATTAAGTTCATGTTTTATTTTATTAGGTACTGGTTTATTATATGCTAATTCTGGTACTACTAGTTTAGATAGTTTATATATTATAACTAGTATAAGTGATATAAACTTAACAGATTTATGATATAAACCTTATTATATTAATCTTTCTTTAATATTGTTTAGTATTGGATTTTTATTTAAAGTAAGTGCTGCACCATTTCATTTCTGATCACCAGATGTATATGATGCTATACCTACAGTAGTAACAACTTTTGTAGCAATAATAGCAAAAATTTCTATATTTATATTATTATTACAATTAGTATATTATACAAGTAATAATTTTTCAGGTGCAGGTGAAAGTTATCCTTTGAATTGAACATTTATATTGTTAATGAGTTCATTATTTTCTTTAATAATTGGTACTGTAGTTGGTTTAACTCAATTTAGAATAAAAAGATTATTTGCTTATAGTACTATATCTCATGTTGGTTTTATACTTTTAGCTTTAGGTATTTCTAGTGTTGAATCAACTCAAGCTTTTATATTCTATTTAACACAATATACTATAAGTAATTTAAATGCATTTATTATTTTAATTGCTATAGGATTCTCTTTATATTGCTATACAAGTAATAATAAAGAATATGAACAATTAATAGATAAAACAAACTCTCCTATACAATTAGTAAGTCAATTGAAAGGTTATTTTTATATAAATCCTGTATTAGCTTTAAGTTTAGCTATTACTATTTTCTCTTTTGTAGGGGTTCCTCCTTTAGTAGGATTTTTCGGAAAACAAATGGTATTAAGTGCAGCTTTAGATAAAGGTTTAATTTTCTTATCTTTAGTTGCTATATTAACTAGTGTTATAGGAGGTATATATTATTTAAGTGTAATAAAAGAAATGTTCTTTAGTTTACCTGACTATAAAATTAATACTTTATTAGAAAACTTAACATTACAAGGTAATGTTTTAGGATCAGTAAATGGAAACACTAAAAATATAACAAAAATTAAAAATATTAATTTTAATTATAGTAATATAGTTATATCTAGTCCGATATCTTTAATAATTTCTATTATTACTTTAACAATTTTATTATTTTTATTTATAAACAAAGAATGGCTAAGCATGGGTACCATATTGGTACAAGTATTATTTAATAATTAATGAGTAGCGTAACTTTACTTTTTATCTTTGTATCTGTTTTAACTATAGTTTTTTTACTTCTTAATTTTTTATTAGCTCCACATAACCCTTACCAAGAAAAATATAGTATTTTTGAGTGTGGTTTTCACAGTTTTCTTGGGCAAAATAGAACACAATTTGGTGTAAAATTTTTCATTTTTGCTTTAGTTTATTTATTACTAGATTTAGAAATATTAGTTATATACCCTTTTGGTTTAAGTGGTTATGAAAATGGTACTTATGGTTTATTAATTGTACTTATATTTATATGTATAATAACTGCAGGATTTGTTTTTGAATTAGGTAAAAGTGCTTTAAAAATAGATAGTAGACAATCGAATGTTTATTTTTATAAATCAAAAAAGTTTATTAATACTTTTAGTGCTTGTGGAAATGAAAATAAATAATAATATGAAAATGAATGTGAATATGAAAAATATAATGAATTTATCTAATAACCTTAACTTAGAGAACTTTTCCCTTGAAGTAAATCAAGAAGTTCTTAGAAACTTATCCCCCCAAGTAAATCAGGAAGTTCTTAAAAATTTAGTCCCTCAAGTAAATCAAGAAGTTCTTAAAAATTTAGTCCCCCAAATAAATCAAGAAGTTCTTAAAAACTTTTCTCCTGAGAAAATTCTTGAAGTTTTTACTTCAAGCTTTGGATCAAATATTAATTTTTCGTTTTCAAAAATTATTGTTTGCTTATTCTTTATATTATCATTTATTATACTTTTTATGAATATAATTCAACTTCTTAATCCTATTCATTCTCTTCCTCCAGGTATGATAATAGCAAGAGGTGATAATGATGAAACATTAGATAGTATAATAAAGAAATTAATAGGACAAAAGAATATTAACGATCAAGCTCGTCAAAATAATCAAATTCTATGTAGTTACGATGGATTTGCTATAAGTAGTTATTATCGTCTAACTGATAGGCAACGAAATAAGTTTGAAGAAATAGTGAAAAATAGTTTTATTAATAATGGAAAGTATAAGCTTACAACTGTAATGGATCGAGGAAATAATCCAGTAGTTCGTATTATAAATGTAGAAGATGGAGGAAGAGTAGCTACATCAAACCAGGAATTAATATATATGGTTGTAATAGCTAAACAAGATACTAATAGAAGATTTAGTGCATAGTCTTGACTAAAAGGTTTTCTAGAGTTCTCTAAGCTAAGGCTGTTATATAAAAGGGTATAAGTTAAAAGTAGACTAGCTAACTTTTAGTTAGTAAGTGTCAGTTCAAATCTGGTTACCCTTACATATGTTTTTGACCTTATTAACATAAAACTTTCATTCTTTATAATTTATCTCAAAAATAAAATAGAACAAATAGAGAAGAGAATACAACTTCTATATACTAGATAGTACTTCTTCAAGATATTATAAAGAGAATTGGATTAATTTTTTTTTTACTAATAGGCTTGGGCATCTATTATTCATAGTATTTATATTTATAATTTTATGGTAATCCTAGTTTTATTAAATCGATCGGTGCAAAATAAATACTGTTCGTTTTCTTTTAAGCTATAAAAGTAAAATATGCTTCAATCATCTAAAATAATAGGAGCAGGTTTAGCAACAGTAGGATTAGCTGGGGCTGGTGTAGGAATAGGTGTAGTTTTTGGATGTTTAATTATAGGTGTAGCTAGAAATCCTTCATTAAAAAATCAATTATTTTCATATTCTATTTTAGGTTTTGCCTTTTCCGAAGCTACAGCTTTATTTGCATTAATGATGGCATTATTATTATTATATGTAGCTTAATATATCTTAACAACATTTTTCTTACTTTCTTTATTTATTTGTTGTTTAGTAAGAAAAAAGAATTCTACTAAGTAGAAATTTGATTAATAAATATATATATATAAATGAAAAATTTGTTTACGAATTTATTTTATGATGCACCTGTAGCTTGAGGTTTGTATTTCCAAGATAGCGCTACTCCACAAATGGAAGGGTTAATAGAATTACATGATAATGTAATGTACTATTTAGTACTTATTTTATTCGCGGTAGGGTGAGTATTATTTTCTATACTGTGAAATTTTGTAGGGGCCTACATGTCACATAAATATTTAAATCATGGTACTTTAATAGAATTAATATGAACTGTGACTCCAGCTATAATATTAATACTTATAGCGTTTCCTTCTTTCAAGTTATTATACTTAATGGATGAAGTAAATGATCCTTCTATGACAATCGTGTCTGAAGGTCACCAATGATATTGAAGTTATCAATATCCAGACTTTTTAAATTCTGATGGAGAATCTATTGAATTTGATTCATATATTGTACCTGACTCAGATTTAGAAGAAGGTACTTTAAGATTGTTAGAAGTGGATAACCGTGTTTTAGTTCCTATTAATACACATATAAGAGTTGGTATTACAGCTGCGGATGTAATACATTCTTGAGCTTGCCCTTCTTTAGGTATTAAAGCTGATGCTTATCCAGGTAGACTTAACCAAATTTCTCTGTTTATTACTAGAGAAGGAGTATTTTATGGTCAATGTTCTGAAATTTGTGGAATATTACACAGTTCAATGCCTATTGTGGTTGAAGCTAAAAATATTGGAGGTTTTGTTCAATGACTGTACAATAATTAATATTTTAATGAAAAAATCATAAAAAAATTGGAAAAATAGATATTTTTCATTTCAAAATTTTAATCTAGAATACAGTTTAGATTAGGTAAATATATTTAATATAAAGCATAATATATTTATTAAAGGGTATTAGTTTAATGGTAAAACGGGATACTACGGATGTCTAATTTATAGTTCGAATCTATAATATCTTTATTTATTTATATATATAAGTAGATAAATTAATGCTTAGAATAATTAGAAATTAAAAAGAAAAGAAAATGAATTTAACTTTAATACTTTTTTTAATAGGAGTCTTAGGATTTGTATTTAATAGAAAAAATATAATATTAATGCTTATTTCAATTGAAATAATGCTATTATCTATAACATTCTTAATATTAGTAAGTTCTATAAATATAGATGATATTATAGGACAAACATATGCTATATATATTATAGTTGTTGCAGGAGCAGAATCTGCTATAGGTTTAGCGATTTTAGTAGCTTTTTATAGACTAAGAGGAAGTATTGCAATAGATTATAAATAATGTATTTAAGTATAATAATATTACCTTTATTAGGATCAATAGTATCCGGGTTTTTTGGTAGAAAAGTCGGTGTGACAGGTAGTCGTTTATTAAGTTGTTTAAGTATAATAATAACAACAATATTAGCTATTATTAGCTTTTTTGAAGTAGGATTAAATAATAATCCTGTTTCAATAAATTTATTTAAATGATTAGATAGTGAATCATTTAATATCGTATGAAATTTCCAATTTGATAGTTTAACAGTATCAATGTTAATACCAGTCTTAATAATTAGTTCTTTGGTTCATCTTTATTCTATAGGATATATGAGCCATGATCCTCATAATCAAAGATTTTTTAGTTATTTAGGTTTATTTACTTTTATGATGATAATATTAGTAACAGGTAATAACTATTTATTAATGTTTGTAGGATGAGAAGGTGTAGGAGTTTGTTCATATCTTTTAGTTAGTTTTTGATACACTAGAATTGCAGCTAATCAAAGTTCTATGTCGGCCTTTTTAACTAATAGAGTAGGTGACTGTTTTTTAACAATGGGTATGTTTGTTATATTATGATCTTTAGGGAATTTAGATTATAGTATAGTATTTTCATTATCTCCTTATATTAATCAAGATATTATAACTATTATAGGTATATGTTTATTTATAGGAGCTATGGCTAAAAGTTCTCAAGTAGGTCTTCATATATGATTACCTATGGCCATGGAGGGTCCTACACCAGTATCTGCGTTAATACACGCAGCTACAATGGTTACTGCTGGAGTGTATTTATTAATACGTTCATCTCCTTTAATAGAGTATAGTTCAACTGTATTATTAATATGTTTATTATTAGGAGCAATTACTACTGTATTTAGTTCTCTTATAGGTTTATTCCAACAAGATATTAAAAAAATTATAGCATATTCTACTATGAGTCAATTAGGTATGATGGTAATTGCAATAGGATTATCTTCATATAATATAGCTATATTTCATTTAATTAATCATGCTTTCTATAAAGGATTATTGTTCTTAGGTGCAGGTGCTGTAATACATGCTGTAGCAGATAATCAAGATTTAAGAAAATATGGAGGATTGATTTCATTCTTACCTTTAACTTATACAGTTATATTAATGGCAAGTCTTAGTTTAGTAGCTTTCCCTTTTATGACTGGTTTCTATAGTAAAGACTTTATATTAGAATCGGCCTATGGTCAATATAACTTTAGTAGTATAGATGTTTATGTTATTGCAGTTATAGGTGCAATATTTACTACATTATATTCAGTAAAAGTTCTATATTTAACTTTTTTAACTAATCCTAATGGACCAGTTAATTATTACAAAAATGCTCATGAAGGTGATATATTTATGAGTTTACCTTTAGTTATATTAGCTATATTTTCTGTATATTTTGGGTTTATAACAAAAGATATATTTATAGGTATAGGTTCAGGATTCTTTGCTGATAATAGTATATTTATTCATCCTATACATGAAATATTAATTAATACTGAATTTGCTGTACCAACTTTATTTAAACTACTACCTTTTATATTAACTATATTATTTTCAAGTTTAGCTATAATTTATTCAGAGTTTATACCTAATTCGGTATCTAATTTTAAATTATCTAACTTAGGGTATTATATTTTCGGTTTCTTTAATCAACGTTTCTTGATTGAATATTTCTATAATAAATATATAGTAGATGTAACTTTAAATTTAGGAGGTCAAACTACTAAAATATTAGATAAAGGTAGTGTTGAATGAGTAGGTCCTTATGGTATATATAAAATTATGCTTTGAATAAGTAAAACTGTATCTAGTTTAAGTAAAGGTGTTGTAACAGATTATGCTCTTTATATTTTATTAGGTACATGTTTTTATTTATCTATATATAGTTTTTTTTCAACATTTGAAATAGTTAGTTTTATTACAATATCTAGTACAACTTTATGCTGCTTTCATATAGAATCCAAGACGGTAAATAACTAGACGATAGTATAAAAATTAAATAAACTTAAAAAGTTTATAGTCTATTATAAATGGTTGATATAATACTAATAATATTATTAATAATTCAGATAATAGTAATGCAATTCATAATACTTAATAAGGAATAATATAGCTATTATATTATCCTTAAATTATTAATATTTATTGGTAATGTTCTTATAAGTTATATTTTACGAATTACAGAATGAAAACAAAAAAAGTTTAGTTTCGTAAAACAGATTATGGCCGATGGATAAGGTACCTTGTTTAGAACAAGGGTATTTAAGTTTGAATCTTAATAATCTGCCAAAATGAAATTTATTATAATATGAATAATTATTTTAGAAATAATGTTAAGCAGTTTATTAATAAATATAAAATAAGTCAAAAATACAAATTTTGTAGTATAATATAAAAGTAAAAATAATTTTTATATCATTTTTTTTTAATTTTAGTAAATAAAATGTAATAATATATTTAAATTTTAATTTTTACAATGAGAATTTTAAAAACTCATCCTTTTTTAAAATTAGTGAATGCATATGTTATTGATCATTCACAACCTACTAATATAAATTACTTATGAAATTTTGGTTCTTTATTAGGTGTTTGTTTAATAGTACAAATAATAACAGGTGTTACTTTAGCTATGCACTATAACCCTAGTGTAGCAGAAGCATTTAACTCTATAGAACATATTATGCGTGATGTAAATAATGGATGATTAATTCGTTATTTACATAGTAATACAGCCTCAGCTTTCTTTTTCTTAGTATATTTACATATAGGAAGAGGTTTATACTATGCATCATATAGAGCTCCAAGAACTTTAGCTTGAGTTTTAGGTGCAATAATACTTATACTTATGATGGGTATAGGTTTCTTGGGTTATGTTTTACCTTATGGGCAAATGTCTTTATGAGGTGCTACAGTTATTACTAATTTAATTAGTGCTATTCCTTGAATAGGACAAGACATAGTTGAATTTATTTGAGGAGGTTTTTCTGTAAATAATGCAACATTAAATAGATTCTTTGCTTTACATTTTGTATTACCTTTTGTATTAGCTGCTTTAGTGTTAATGCATTTAATAGCTGTACATGAATCAGCTGGAGCTAGTAATCCTTTAGGTGTTCCAGGTTACTATGATAGAATACCATTTGCTCCTTATTACTTATTTAAAGATTTAATAACTATATTTATTTTTATCTTTGTTTTAAGTTTATTTGTATTCTTTATGCCTAATGTTTTAGGTGATAGTGAAAATTATGTAATGGCTAACCCTATGCAAACACCTGCAGCTATAGTACCTGAATGATATTTATTACCTTTCTATGCTATATTGAGATCTATACCTAACAAATTATTAGGTGTAGTTGCTATGTTTGCAGCTTTAGTTGTTATATTAGTTTTACCTATTACTGATTTAGGTGTTACTAAAGGTTTACAATTTAGACCTTTAAGTAAAATAGCTTTCTATGTATTCGTTGCAAACTTTTTAATTCTGCAACAATTAGGGGCCAAACATGTAGAAAGTCCTTTTATAGAATTTGGACAAATAAGTACTGCATTATATTTTGCTCATTTTTTAATTATAGTACCTATAGTTAGTATTATTGAAAATACTTTAGTTGAATTATCAACTAAACATATATAGATTTATGTGTAGATAATATTAAAGTTTATTATATAATATATTTTAATATAAGGATTCTGATTGTATAAGGTATACACTGTGATTGCAAATCATTAGCTTGAGGTTCGATTCCTCCAGAATTCTTAACGATAACTAGATTGATAACCAGATTTTGAGTGTATATATTATACTCTAATTGCAAATCATTAGCTTGAGGTTCAATTCCTCTAGAATTTTTTTTTTATGAATCACTAAGGATTTATGGTTAAATAGGAAATCTATATTTAGTTTATGATTTTATGACCTTCAATTATAAAATTATTGTATTTATGGTTTTAATCTTTAATAGTCCTTATAATTTATAATGGTATTATCTCTTATTAGCTCAAAGGTAGAGCATTATACTTCTAATATAATGATTTTGGTTCGAATCCAGAATAAGAATTATTATTAATAATTAACGATTTATTTATTTACTTTTTATTTATTTATTCTGTAATTATTTATCTAGTAAATTTATTAATTTCTTTTTAGATTAAAATTTAATATAGAATGATTTATATTATTAATTTTCAAACGAATAAAACAATAAATAACAAAAAATTCGATAATAAAAATGCCTCTAACTCTTATATCTCTTATTGAAAATTTATTATTAATGTTACCTGCTTTATTAGTAGTAGCTTATGTAACGGTAGCTGAAAGAAAAACTATGGCTAGTATGCAAAGAAGATTAGGTCCTAATGCTGTAGGATATTACGGTTTAATGCAGGCATTTGCAGATGCATTAAAATTAATTTTAAAAGAGTATGTTGCACCTACACAATCTAATTTAATTTTATTTTTTTTAGGTCCAAGTATTACATTAATATTTTCTTTATTAGGGTATGCTGTAATACCGTATGGTCCTGGTTTATCATTAGGTGACATGGAATTAGGTATATTGTTTATGTTAGCTGTATCATCTTTAGCTACTTATGGTATATTATTAGCAGGATGAAGTGCTAATAGTAAATATGCATTTTTAGGTTCTTTAAGAAGTACTGCTCAACTAATTAGTTATGAATTAGTATTAAGTTCTATATTATTAATTATAATAATGATAACTAATAGTTTAAATTTAAGTATTAATGTACAATTTCAAAAAATTATATGATTAGGTATACCTTTATTCTTTATACTTATAATATTTTTTATAGGTTCTGTAGCAGAAACAAATAGAGCTCCTTTTGATTTAGCTGAAGCAGAATCAGAACTAGTAAGTGGATTTATGACTGAACACGCTGCAGTTGTATTTGTATTCTTTTTCTTAGCTGAATATGGAAGTATTGTATTAATGTGTATATTTACAAGTATATTATTTTTAGGTGGTTATTTAATAGATATTGATCATATTTATTGATTTGATTTAGTAAATTACTGATATGCTTATATCTTTAATATAGATTGAATAATGAGTCAAGAATATTTTAACTTTAGATCTTTACTAACTAGTTCTTCAGTTAATGGTTTATTGCATAGTATAGTATTAGGTATAAAAAGTTCTATAATGGTATTTGTATTTATATGAGTAAGAGCATCATTCCCTAGAATACGTTTTGATCAATTAATGTCTTTCTGTTGAACAGTATTATTACCCATACTATTTGCTTTTATTATATTTATTCCATCTATATTATATTCATTTGGAATATTTTTTATAAACATAAACTTATTTTAATAACAAATTAAAAAAAAAATTTGTTATTAAATATATATACATCCTGTTTTATTTTATTTTCTTGTATAGAAAATAAAAAGAATCCAAGTTAAAATTTAGTTACTTTTTGTTGTTATTTTCATCATGATATACATTGATATGATGCCATTAAATATAAAATTGAAATACAATATTTTAAATGTTATTATCCAGCCTTGTAATAATTCCCGTAATAGGTACGATAATTGTATCTAGTATAAATTCCTTTATAAAAAATTCAACTAAATATATAAAAATAGTAGCATTAAACACAAGTATATTAAATTTATTAATATCTTTAATAATTTTTATATTATTTAATAATAGTAGTAATCAATTTCAATTTGTACAAGAACATTATAATGTACAATATTTTGATATTTATTTAGGTATAGATAATATATCTATATATTTTGTATTATTAACAACTATAATAATGCCTATTGCTCTATTATCTAATTGAGATTCTATAAAAGAAAATGTAAAATCTTTCTTAATCATAATGTTATTATTAGAAACATTGTTATTAATAGTTTTTATGTCATTAGATATAATGTTATTTTATATATTTTTTGAAAGTATTTTACCACCTTTATTTATTCTAATAGGAATATTTGGGTCAGATAATAAAGTAAATGCTAGTTATTATTTATTTTTATATACATTATGAGGTTCTTTATTTTTATTATTATCAATATTAAGTACATCTTCAATAATGGGAAGTACAGATTTTGATACACTATTTAAATTAAATTTCGAATATACAACTCAAGTATTTTTATTTATAGGTATTTTTATAGCATTTGCTGTAAAAACTCCTACAATCTTTTTGAATAATTGACTATTAAAAGCTCATGTTGAATCTCCTTTAGGTGGTAGTATTGTTTTAGCAGCTATTGTATTAAAATTAAGTTTGTATGGTATATTTAGATTAATATTACCTGTATTACCTAAAGCCTCTTTAGATTATACATTTGTAATTTATACTATTGCAGTAATAACAATTATATATGCTAGTTTAAGTACATTAAGAACAACAGATGTTAAAGAATTAATAGCTTATAGTTCTGTTTGTCATGCAGCGGTTTATTTAATAGGTATATTTAGTAACACTATCCAAGGATTAGAAGGAAGTATAGTTTTAGGGTTAGCTCACGGATTTGTATCTAGTGGTTTATTTATATGTGCAGGTGGTATACTTTATGACAGAACTGGTACTAGATTGATATATTTTTATAGAGGAGTTACTCAAGTAATGCCTATTTTTGCTATACTATTCTTTATTTTAGCTTTAGGTAATTGTGGAGCACCGTTAACATTAAACTTTATAGGTGAATTTATGTCACTTTATGGTATAATAGAAAGATTACCTATATTAGGAATTTTTGCTTGTTCTTCTATAGTATTCTCAGCTGCTTATACTATATACATGTTCAATAGAATAGCCTTTGGAGGATCATTTACTAAATTTATAGAACATGGTATATCTGATGTAAATAAAAGAGAATTTATTCTATTATTAATATTGATAATATTCACTGTATTTTTAGGTATTTATCCTTCTTTAATATTAAATGTATTAGATTATTCTATGAATAGTTTAATATATAGTATATAAATATTACATTATTTCTTTTAATAATTTAATATAATATGTTAATAAAAAGAATTTTTCTTATTAGTTATTCAATTTTGTAAAGCATAATAAATATATTTAATATAAAGCATAATATATTTATTAAAGGGTATTAGTTTAACGGTAAAACGGGATACTACGGATGTCTAATTTATAGTTCGAATCTATAATATCTTTATTTATATATATATTTATTTATATTTATTTATTTAACTACAACTACGTTTTACTAAATAACTTACGTATTATACAAAAAAAAATCGATATGCCTCAATTAATACCTTTTTATTACACAAATGAAGTTTTATTTGCTTTCGCTATTTTAGTTTTAATTTTATATGTTTTATCTAAATATATATTACCTAGAATAATTCGTTTATTTATATCTCGTGTATTTATAAATAAAATATAATTTATTCTTTAACATAAAATATATTCCAAGATCTTATAGGTTAGAATTATCAAAATTATTAATAAAAAAAACAACAGTTAAATTATTTTACTTAAAAAAATAATCACTTACTTTTTTTTTCTATATACATAGTTTGTTTTTCAAAGAAATATACATACAAATGGTAGTATTTATACTACTATGTCTTTATTTTTACAAATAAATAGTCCATTAGATCAATTCGAAATAAGAAATATTTTGAATTTAGAAATTTTAAATTTACAAATATCTTTAACTAATATAGGATTTTATTTAACATTAGGTGCTATAATTATATTAGGTTTAAGTGTATTAGCAACTAATTATAACAAATTAGTAAGTAACAATTGATCTATAGCTCAAGAATCTTTATATATGACTATACATGGTATAGTAACAAATCAAATTAATGCAAAAAATGGTCAAATATACTTCCCATTTATTTATACTTTATTTGTATTTATTTTAATAAATAATTTAATAGGTATGATACCATATAGCTTTGCTTCTACTAGCCACTTTGCTTTAACATTTGCTCTTAGTTTCACTATAGTATTAGGTGCAACAATCTTAGGATTTTCTAGACACGGTTTGAAATTCTTTTCTTTATTAGTTCCGGCTGGTTGTCCTTTAGCTCTTTTACCTTTATTAGTTACAATAGAATTAATCTCATATTTAGCTAGAAATGTTTCATTAGGACTAAGATTAGCTGCTAATATAACAGCAGGACATATGTTATTAAGTATTTTAAGCGGTTTTGTTTATAATATTATGAATTCAGGTATTATATTCTTTATTGTAGGATTAATACCTTTATTATTTATAATAGCTTTTTCAGGTTTAGAATTAGCAATAGCCTTTATTCAAGCTCAAGTATTTGTAGTATTATCTTCTTCATATATAAAAGATGGTTTAGATTTACATTAATGAAAATAAAAAATAATTAATAATCAAAGAGATTTTGATTAAAGGAAAATTATAAATTTATTAAAAATTTACCATAGAATAAGCTAAATTCAATATCTTTATGTAGAAACTAAAAAAAATTTTTCTTAATTTAATATAAATATAGAAGCGAACAATTACATTTAAAATATATAAAAATAATCTAGTAAGTCTAACATCAAATAGTTTATATAAAAATCTTGAAATAGAAGACATAGAGATGTATTTGTATAAATATATTCTCGGGGGGAGAATATACATCTATTCTCATAAGAGAATATACATCATTAAATAGTAGAGTTTGGTGATGGCTCTGAATGAACGCTGTCCAAGCGCTTGACACATGCTAATCGTACGTTTCAATTAGTGCGTAAGCTATTAGTTGAAAAGTGGTGTACAGGTGAGTAATTTGATACTTATACGGCCTACCTTAAAGTGAAGTTAAATACTTCATAAAAAAAGGGGAAAATTTCCCGCTTTAAGAGGATAACAAGTGTCAACAAGATAGGTAGTAGTTAAAGTGATGGTTTAACTAGCCTTAATTCTTGTAACCGAACTTGAAAGAGTGATCGGTCACATTGGGTCTGAAAAAAGCCCAATGCAAATATTAGTACAGCAGTGGGGAATCTTGGTCAATGGCCTAACGGCTGAACTGGTGACTTGGAGAAGTGATAAGTCCTATTTAGATAATAAAAATATTATCTTTAGGATTATATTTTTAGGGAATAAAGCTTTGTTTGTATATTTATAATGATAGTATACATATTTAGTCTTGACCAATTACGTGCCAGCAGTCGCGGTAATACGTAAAAGACTAGTGTTATTCATCTTAATTAGGTTTAAAGGGTACTCAGACGGTCAAAGTAAAAATTTTAATACTAGACTAGAGTTATATATAAGAGAGCAGTACTTGAGGTGTAGAGATTAAATTCATTGATACCAAAGGGACTCGGTTAATGCGAAGGCAGCTCTTTAGGTAATAACTGACGTTAAAGGACGAAGGCACAGAGAACAAAAAGGATTAGATACCCAAGTAGTCTTTGCAGTAAATGATAAGCGCCATAGGCTAGATTAAGACATTAATAATCTGATCACTAGTAAAGACTATTATTAATCAAATTTAGTTTATAAATGAAAGTGTAAGCGTTTCACCTCAAGAGTAATGTGGCAACGCTGGAACTGAAATCACTAGACCGTTTCTAACACCAGTAGTGAAGTATGTTGTTTAATTCGATGATCCACGAAAAACCTTACCATAACTTGAATATTTTACAGGAGTTGCACGGCTGTTTTCAGTTAATGTTGTGAAACTGTGGTTTCCATGTAATTAACGAAATCCCTGGTTTTATTTTTTATTTATTTACAATAAAGCATTTGATCCTAAAAATAAGGAAAGAAAAAGGGGACAAAGACAAGTCATCATGGCCCTTATGTTATGGGCTATAGACGTGCCACATGTGCCTAAACAAAGAGATGCGAAAATGTGAATTTAAGCTAATCTCCCAAAATAGGATAAAAACATCAAGGATTGTAGTCTGAAATTCGACTATATGAATACGTAATTGCTAGTAATCGTGAATCACCATGTCACGGTGAATATAACTTTGGATTGGTACTAACTACTCGTCACATGCTGAAAGGAATTCATGTAGTAAGTTTGCTTTACTTAGTATTAAGCAAAAAAATAATAGGATTTAAACTTGTACTAATAATCTTCGTATATGTGTTTCCAATTAGTGTTAAGTCGAAATACGGTTCGTGTAGTGGAAGTTGCACGGGAATAATTAATTTTAACAATAATTTAAATATATAATCATTATATAAAGGAGGGTTCCTTTATTGGTAAGAAGGGTTGAGCTGTAAACTCAATAGCTATAGCTTTTATGAGTTCGAATCTCTTGCCTCCTAGGATTAGTAACTTAATTAGGTAAAGGATTTCCTTGTCACGGAAATAGATGTCGGTTCGATTCTGATCTAGTTCGATTCTGATTTAATATTAAGGAAAATTCTCCATTGGTAGGGTAAGACACTTGCTACGTGTTATGTATATGCATCTAGAAGTTCGAATCTTCTATTTTCCGCTTTCGGTCTAGACCAGTTAATGGTACATAGGCTAAGTTTCCATAGCTCAATGGTAGAGCTTGATACTGTTAATATCATGATAGATGTTCGATTCATCTTGGAAGCTTTATAATGTTTATAAATGATATTTGTTTTATCGAAAATATATTAATATCTTAAAAATTCTATTTATATTTATTATAAAGAAGATATACTAAAGTAATTTTATAGATTTATGTATTTATAAAAAATAATAAAGTAAAAATAAAATCTAATTTGTTTTATATCTAATAAGTTAATCTCCAAAAGATAATTTATTTATATTGATTTATTCTACAAGAAATAATTTCCAAGATCATCCTTTTCATTTAGTTTCACCCTCACCTTGGCCCTTTTACACAAGTATATCTTTATTTGTTTTAACTACAAACGGTGCCTTATCTATGCATTTATTTAATAATTACGTTTTAATATTTATATCTTTAAGTTTAGTAATAGCTTCTATGTCTCTGTGATTTAGAGATATAGTAGCTGAAGGTACTTATTTAGGTAATCATACTTTAGCTGTACAAAAAGGATTAAATTTAGGTGTATTATTATTTATAGCTTCAGAAGCATGTTTTTTCTTAGCTATATTTTGAGCATTTTTCCACAGTGCTTTAGCTCCTACAGTTGAATTAGGTAGTCAATGACCTCCTATGGGAATAGAACCGGTAAATCCTTTCGAACTACCCTTATTGAATACAGTTATTTTATTATCAAGTGGTGCAACAATAACTTACGCTCATCATTCTTTAATAAAAGGAGAAAGAAAAGGAGCAATATATGGATCTCTGTATACTGTATTATTAGCATTTATTTTTACTATATTTCAAGGAATAGAATATAGTGTATCTTCATTTACAATAAGTGATGGTGTATTTGGTACATGTTTTTTCTTCGGTACTGGTTTCCATGGGTTACATGTTATTATAGGTACAATATTCTTAGCTGTAGGTTTATGAAGAATAGTGGCTTACCATTTAACTGATCATCATCATCTTGGATATGAAGCTGGAATACTATACTGACATTTTGTAGATGTTGTATGACTATTCTTATACGTATCTATGTATTATTGAGGTTCTTAATAATAAAATTAATATATTTATAAAGATCTTAAAGAAATATTATAACTTGTTTATTATTAATAGTATGATGAATATTTTTCTAAGTAATTTGTATGTCTATAACAACTAATGTTGTATCAATTTTTATACTACAAGCGGATATAGTTAATGGTAGACAAGCTGATTTCCATCCAGAAAGTGTCAGTTCGAATCTGGCTATCCGTAAGAATGCTTTTATTGATAAAGAACTCCTAAAATACAAACATAAAAAACCTTTAAGTCCTCAATCGAGATTGTATATTTTTTATTTATCCATATTCAATATATCACTACAACATTTGATTTCGTATTTAACGGATACAAAATAGAAACTTTGGATATTTTAAGTACAATAGCTTTATTAAGTGGAATTTTAGTTATATCTATTAAAAACCCTATTAATGCACTTATATGCTTAATTGCATTATTTGGAATAATTTCTGTTTATTTGATATTCTGTGGATTAGATTATATAGGGTTTTCTTATTTAATTGTTTATATAGGTGCTGTTTCAATACTTTTTTTATTCATATTAATGTTAATTAGTATACGAACAAGTGAATTACAAAGTAACAATTCAAATAGTATTCCTTTAGGTTTATTTACTTTAATAATTTTAGATTATATTTTAATTGAAACAATACCCTACAATCTAACTATAAATAGTTATATGAGTGGCGGTAATAGTGGTAATATATATAATGAATTTTTAACGTACGGAAGTTATAAAGAAAATTATATAAGTTATTTAAGCACAATTTTTTTACCTACAGAAAAAATTAATATAATGTACATAACAAGTAATAGTTGAGATGGAAATATAGCTGAAACTGGTCATATAACAGCTATAGGTGATATACTTTATACATCATATAATATATGATTAATACTTGCTAGTTTAATATTATTATTAGCTATGGTAGGATCAATAATAATAACAATAAAACAAGAAGATAAAAAGGGTAATTATTTCAACGGCAGAATATTTGTTTTACACACGAAAGGTTAAAGGTTCAAATCCTTTATTACTCAAAAATTCTTTAACTTAATAGGTAAAAGTGCATTTTTGATAAGAATGAAATTTAAGTTCAAGTCTTAAAGGAATTAGATAAAACGAAATACTGATTTCGTAAAACGAAAACACGGATTCATGTAAAAAACGGTATTCGTTTCCGAATACCTGAATTCAAGTGAAAACGGTATTCGAAAAATATAAAAGGGAATTGGCCGAGTGGTTTAAGGCGATGAGTTTGAGTTTCATTATGTTTAATTACTGCATCCGTTCGAATCGGATATTCTCTGAAGAGCATAGTTTAATGGTAAAACATGAAGCTTCAACCTTCTAGTTCTTGGTTCAAATCCGAGTACTCTTGAAAAAAATTCTATAATGGATTAAATTAGTTAAATATTTAATTGAAATAATTGTTCAATTTTATGTAGCCTTTTAGGTTATTAATGGAT